CAATATGTCTTGGATATATACTATCAAAAAATTAAAGATTTCTTATGGATATCCAATTTTCTTTTAATCGATCTTCCCCGTTACTGTTCAGAAGAGAAGTAATAGGTAGGGATGACAGGATTCGAACCCGTGACATTTTGTACCCAAAACAAACGCGCTACCAAGCTGCGCTACATCCCTTTCAATTGGTCTACAGTGTCATTGTAGAGAATCCCGGTTTTGTTTTCCATATCTTTATTTCTTCCATTGATATAGATAAATATCTTGTCATTTCTTCGTTTTGGTTTCAAATAAATAGAATTATACTAAATAAAAATAGTAAAGGACTTCTATTATATTTCTATTATATAATTCTATTTCTATTATATTAAAGTATGAAATAAATATGAGATCCTGTAAAAAAATGAGTATTTTTCGCAAATTTCTAGCCTAAAGGCGCATATTTATTTCTTTTAAGATTAAATAAAAGAGTACAATTTATTTTGTACATTTCAACTTGAATTAGGGATTCCGCGTATAAATAAAAGTGGCCAATCATTAAGTACATATACACATCTGGTTATATATGTATTACCATTATATATTAGAAATAATAAAGAAGGAGGAGAATTTAAAATGCGAGATCTAAAAACATATCTCTCCGTGGCACCGGTAGTAAGTACTCTATGGTTCGGATCTTTAGCAGGTTTATTGATAGAGATCAATCGTTTTTTTCCGGATGCGTTGATATTCCCCTTTTTTTAATTCTTGTTATTGCTATGGTAGGGGGGGAAAGGATTAGAGATAGAATCAAATATCTGTAACTAATCCCTTCCCTTCTTTTTTTTTTCGAATATATATTCGAAAAAAAAAAGGGGGGGGGTCCCCTCGTTGAAACTAGTAACTCGGGCCAGGCTCAAATTTTAATAAAATTAATAAAAAATAGAGTGAAATGTGATGGTTGGGGCAACAATATCATACAAGATACTTAAATAAAAATGAAATGCTGTTCGGCAATTTAAAATTCTAAATCTAGTAATATAGCTAGAAATCATTATATTACTTAATTTATTACTATATTGTTATTTTTACTATATTGATTTATATTGATTTATTGCAACGAAATCTTTCTTTCATAATTAGATTTAGAGTTACCTGTTTTTTTTGTTCCTTTCTTCTTCCTCATTTCGGATCGGAAAATTAAAGAATTGAATGAATCAAAAACCAAAGGAGGCTCATGGCCAAGGGTAAAGATGTCCGAGTAACGGTGATTTTGGAATGTACCAGTTGTGTTCGAAATCGTGTTAATAAGGAATCAACGGGCATTTCCAGATATATTACTCAAAAGAATCGACATAATACGCCTAGTCGATTGGAATTGAAAAAATTCTGTCCCTGTTGTTACAAACATACGATTCACGGGGAGATAAAGAAATAGATCGAACCGGTCGCTTGTGTGTCAGTTTTCCGTTCCAAGGAAGATTAAAAATGACATATTAGATATATCTAATATATATTAATTTAAATATAAACAAACCAAATCCTATTTCGATCAGATCAACTGTGATGGATAATTAAGAAATAGGATTCGGGTCTTTTCTTTAGGATAAGGAATAAACAAACCATGGATAAATCCAAGCGAATCTTTCTGAAATCCAAGCGATCTTTTCGTAGGCGTTTGCCTCCGATTCAATCGGGGGATCGAATTGATTATAGAAACATGAGTTTAATTAGTCGATTTATTAGCGAACAAGGAAAAATATTATCTAGACGAGTGAATCGATTGACCTTAAAACAACAACGATTAATTACTATTGCTATAAAACAAGCTCGTATTTTATCTCCGTTACCTTTTCTTAATAATGAGAAACAATTTGAAAGAAGCGAGTCAACCACTAGAACTCCGGGTCTTCGAACCAGAAAAAAATAGGATGACTCTTGAATTGAATCAAAAAAATTCCAATCCAAACTCAAATGTGGATTGACGCTATTTTTTCTAAAAATAGGAAATCCAGATTTGATTGTCGTGTCATTTGAAAAAAAAAAAATAGGGGAAGTATAAGAAATACTTTTTATTGAACGTGTTTCTTCATTTTGATGACGATTTCATATTTTATTATACTAATTTCTACTCTACCTTCCCAGAGTTCATTTTCCAGGGAACTCCGTTTAAACCATTCCAACGGATTCCTTTCAATCTCTTTATTTTATGATCTCATTGGAAATCATATAAAGACAACTCTTATTTAATATAGCTATTTGGGCAAGTATTTTACGATTAAGAAGCAACTGTTTCTTGTACAGATTGTTTATTAATCTACTATAACTAAAGTATACTTTATTGTCTCGAATTACTGCATTTATACGAGTGATCCACAAACGACGAAAATCTCTCTTTTGTCTACCCCTATCCCTATGAGCCGAAACCAAAGCTCTTATTTTCTGTTGAGTAATAGTCCGAGTAAGTCTTGAATGAGCCCCGCGAAAACTTGATGCAAATAAACGGATTTTTGTTCTACGTCTTCGAGCTATATACCCTCGTTTAATTCTGGTCATTGAATAAATGAAACTTTGATGAATAACTAATTGATTTCCTTTCTTTCAGTTATTCCCTTCCCGTGTCCTAGTCTATTAATAACAAAACGGATTCTTCCAATGTATAAAATAAAAATTCCAATGGCTTTTGCTACTCTAACCTTCCCGACCACGATTTTTTTTTAGGCATTTCGCCTAGAAATAAAATAGAAATAAAAATTGTATTGATACTAGGTATCAAAAACACATAGTAAATAAAAAGTAATAAATAAAAATAGATTCTAGTGGGTTCCATCGTTTCTATGGTTACTTCTTAAACGGCGAGGTCCTCTCTATACACCGGAGCCCTTCCTTCATTTAATGAATGTTATTGTTAACTTGTACAGTTCGCATCCTTTGGCTCTACCAAAAATTATCTAGTACTAGGTCTTTCACAACGAGATCTATTTATACAGTAACGGTATTTAATTATGAAGATTTGCTGAGTAGCTGACCCTATTAGTCCGTTGTTTCAAGAATAAGGCCTAAAATTTTGACTTTTTAAAATAAGATTTCCCCTGCTTAATGAATACCATTTGCTATCAATGGGGAATCCTTTCTCATCTTAAATTTAAAATTGAGGTGATTGGATTTGCACCAACGGGAACCATACATTTGATACCCCAATCGAAGGATAGATCTTTTTTTTTAAGTTATTGAATATTCAATGGAGTTCGTCCATTCTATCCTACTCACTGGTACGGATTGGTGATACTGGATCAATTGTTTTCTTTCTTTTATCCTAGTCCACGGTCTGAACGAGTCGCACATACACCCTAGTACATGTTCCTCGTCGCTGAGGACATCCTCCAAGAGCGGGGGATTTCGTGACATTTCTGATTGGCTGTCTTGTGTTTCTAATAAGTTGTTTAATAGTTGGCATGTTGAATCATATATATATAATGGGCTGGTTTAGATCGATCTTAACCGGATCCTTAGAAATTCTTTTTTTTTCTATATTAAAAATTTCTATATTAAGAAATTTATAAATAGAATAGTAATAGATATAAATAGAATAGTAAATTCGGTAAGAAGATAAAATATCAAATCACGAATTCATGTGAAATCCTTGTTTTTTTTTATTCAGTCGCTACAAGATCAACAATTCCATGAGTTTGGGCTTCTGTTGCTGACATAAAAACATCTCTTTCCATGTCTTCGGATACAACCCATAAGGGTTTGCCTGTCCTTTGGGCATAAACCCTTGTGATGGTTTCGCGCAGCTTCAGCAGCTCTTCCGCTTCCAAGACAAATTCTCCCGTCTGTGCCTCATAAAAAGAACTAGCGGGTTGATGGATCATTACCCTGATGATATAATCTATGATATAACATAAAAAATGTTTCTTCTATACTCGCATGATGAAAGTGAAAGGTGAGTGGATAAAGACTAATCAAAAAAGATATAATTGAACAACCGTACAGGCATTTTTTGCGCATTGCATACGGCTCTATAATGGAATTTACTTTTACCTTACTTACATTGAAGAAATAGAAAAAAAAAAAATGATAGAGTCTATCAGACTCAGGTTGGTAAATAATCCAATAACCGCCCTTCCTTTTGTAGTAGTTCAAAAATACTATAAAAATACTATGGTGGTTCCGTTGCTTTATATATTTATTTCGTCTGTTATTTAGCAATCCCAAAGTTTCTTTTTTTTTTTTCAAATAAAAAAACAAGATTTATTTTTATATTCTTTTATAACCTAAATATTGTTAGCCCCCTGGTGTGAAAACAAAAAAGTTTGTGACGCTGAAATAGGCCTCCCGACGGATTGACTAAACTCGAAAATGCCTTTTTATCTCATACTACTCTTTCGATACGTAATCTAACGGTTTAAATAAAAAACATTTCTCATATCGAATTCGAAGTGCCATGCTATTATTACTTAAATATTCATATAGAGCGAAGGCATAGTTTTCTTTTTTCTCTCAAATCAAATAAAAAACTCATTGGCGCCGAGCGTGAGGGAATGCTAGACGTTTGGTAATTTCCCCTCCGACAAGAATAAAAGATCCCATCGAAGCGGCTAATCCCATGCATATTGTCTGTATATCTGGTCGCACAAATTGCATAGTATCATAAATAGCTACTCCGGGTATTACCCACCCGCCAGGAGAGTTTATAAACAAATAAAGATCTTTGGTATCATCCTCTATGCTGAGATATACCATAAGACCAATAAGTTGATTCGAGATCTCGCTATCAACCCCTTGGCCTAAAAAAAGTAATCTTTCTCGATAAAGTCGGTTGATTGGGATAAAATGGTATCCCTTAGAAACCGTACATGCACCTTTTGATGCATACGGTTCAACAAAAATCATGAAAAAAGAGAATCAATGTGTAGATTCTAGCTTTTTTTTTTCATAACAGGTTTTTTAACTTATAACTTAACTTAATAAAAATAAAATAGATAAAATGGACTTTTCTTTCATTTTTCACGAAAGATGAGTTTTGGCCTGTTTTGTTTATCTAAAAAAATTGCTAAGCTTATCTGACTAACTTCTCATTGATGTATTGTTTCATCGAGATACAATTTTAATCGCGATGTAATTTTCTTGTTCCTGACTGGGCTTCTTCAATTTTTTTAGGTTTATGCTCTACTCCGCGTAAAGATCCGCCCGATTTGGATTTGTACATATAGGACAAATGCCCCAACACCACGTCCTTTTGCTACGACTTCCCTATTTTTTTTTATTCATTTCATGTCTTCCAACAAATATTCAACGCATTCATCATATTACTCGATTGATTAGCATCACTTTTATTTCTAAATATCTAAATAAATCGAAATAACTAAAATATGATATAAATATGATATTAAGTCGTAATCATAAATATATTAAATATATTTATTACCAATTGGTTTTTTTCTAAACGGAGCCTGGATACTTCATTTAATTGGTCTAACCAAGCCAACCATAAATTATTCTAATTGATAATATTAATCCGTATACCCTCCCTAAAAAATGGATCTAATTGCACTTCACGCTCCAAATTTTTGATAATTGAATCAATCTTTCTCGGGCGAAAGAGGGAATATCTCGATCGGGGAAGAGAACGGGGAAATACCGTATGCCCAATATATCTGACAAGTCGCACTATACGTCAATCCACAATGCATCTTCCTCTCCAGGACTTCGAAAGGGTACTCTTGGAACACCAATAGGCATTAAATAAAAGAAAAATTAAGTACTATATCTCACTTTGATGTGAAAGCGTAACAGTGGGTTTAGTGGCCTAATGCTATTGATTTTATTATCCCATTTTATCCATAGATTGACTAAGTTCATAAAATAAAAAAAAAAAAGAAGACAAAATGAATTAAGGAAAATTCTTCCAAATGAGTCCTTTGAATGATGAACAAATATATATAGATTCACCCATATAAAATGGTATCAACCCCTTACCATTGCGTATTGTTACTTATCGGGTATAGAATAGATCTGCTTCTTTTTGTTCCTACGAACAAAAAAGTTTCATTATTACTAAAAGTAATTATTACGCAAAGCATCAAACAAATATTAATGCTTTCCCCGAGAGAATCCCCTAAAAAGGGGGTCCATAGCATAGCTTTTTTCAATGCAATAAAGTTACATTGTGTCTATTTTTCGTTGATAAAGGGGTATTTCCATGGGTTTGCCTTGGTATCGTGTTCATACCGTCGTATTGAATGATCCGGGTCGTTTGATTGCTGTCCATATAATGCATACAGCTCTGGTTGCTGGTTGGGCCGGTTCGATGGCTCTATACGAATTAGCCGTTTTTGATCCCTCTGATCCTGTTCTTGATCCAATGTGGAGACAGGGTATGTTCGTTATACCCTTCATGACTCGTTTAGGAATAACGAATTCGTGGGGCGGTTGGAGTATCACAGGAGGGACTGTAACGAATCCGGGTATTTGGAGTTACGAAGGTGTGGCCGGGGCACATATTGTGTTTTCTGGCTTGTGTTTTTTGGCAGCTATCTGGCATTGGGTGTATTGGGATCTAGAAATATTTACTGATGAACGTACAGGAAAACCCTCTTTGGATTTGCCTAAAATCTTTGGAATTCATTTATTTCTCTCAGGGGTGGCTTGCTTTGGTTTTGGTGCATTTCATGTAACAGGATTGTATGGCCCTGGAATATGGGTGTCCGATCCTTATGGATTAACTGGAAGGGTACAGGCCGTAAATCCAGCGTGGGGTGTGGAAGGTTTTGATCCTTTTGTTCCGGGAGGAATAGCTTCTCACCATATTGCAGCAGGGACCTTAGGCATATTGGCAGGCCTATTTCATCTTAGTGTTCGTCCGCCCCAACGCCTATACAAAGGGTTACGTATGGGAAATATTGAAACCGTCCTTTCCAGTAGTATTGCTGCTGTCTTTTTTGCAGCTTTTGTAGTTGCTGGAACTATGTGGTATGGTTCAGCAACTACCCCGATTGAATTGTTTGGTCCGACGCGCTATCAATGGGATCAAGGATACTTCCAACAAGAAATATATCGAAGAATTGGTGCTGGCTTAGCCGAAAATCAAAGTTTATCTGAAGCTTGGTCTAAAATTCCTGAAAAACTAGCTTTTTATGATTACATCGGTAATAATCCGGCAAAAGGGGGATTATTCAGAGCGGGTTCAATGGACAACGGGGATGGAATAGCTGTTGGGTGGTTAGGACATCCTATCTTTAGAGATAAAGAGGGGCATGAACTTTTTGTACGTCGTATGCCGACGTTTTTTGAAACATTTCCAGTTGTTTTGGTCGATGGGGACGGAATTGTTAGAGCTGATGTTCCTTTTAGACGGGCAGAATCAAAATATAGTGTCGAACAAGTAGGTGTAACTGTTGAGTTCTATGGCGGCGAACTAAATGGAGTCAGTTATAGTGACCCTGCTACTGTGAAAAAATATGCTAGACGTGCTCAATTGGGTGAAATTTTTGAATTAGACCGTGCTACTTTGAAATC